GGGGGCACGAAAACTCTATGGAAAGGTGGTGGTTTAATTCGATGGTCTTTAATAAGGAGTTAGAATGCAAGTATGGGATAAAGAAATTAATGGACAATCTTGGTCCTAGTGAAAGTGAAGATCCGAAAAGAAAAGGTAGGGCTAACAACATTCATAGTTGGAGGGGTCGTGACAATTCTAGTTATAGTAATGTCGATCCCGCCAAATACATTCGGAATTTCATCTCTGATGATACTTTTTTAGTTAGGGATATTAATGGAGACAGTTATTCTATCTATTTTGATATTGAAAATCAGATTTTTGAGATTGACAACGATTTTTCTTTTCCTTTTCTGAGTGAATTGGAAAGTTCTTTTTCCCGTTATCGCAATTCTAGTTATATGAATAATGGATCTACGAATGAGGATTCCTTATACAATCGTTACATGTCTGATACTCAATCTAGTTGGAATAATCACATTACTAGTTGCATTGACAATTATCTTCAGTCTCAAATCTGTATTGATACGTCCACTGTAAGTGATAGTAGTGACAGTTACATTTATAGGTGCGTTTTTGATAAACGTAAAACTAGTAGTGAAAGTGGGAGGTCCGGTATACGAACCCACGCGAAGAATAGTAATTTAACTCTAAAACAAAGGTCTAGTGATCTCGAAACAACTCAAAAATACAGGCATTTGTGGGTTCAATGCGAAAATTGTTATGGATTAAATTATAAGAAATTTTTGAAATCAAAAATGAATATTTGTGAACAATGTGGATATCATTTGAAAATGAGTAGTTCAGAAAGAATCGAAGTTTCGATCGACCCCGGTACTTGGGATCCTATGGATGAAGACATGGTCTCCCTGGATCCCATTGGATTTCATTCGGAGGAGGAGCCTTATAAAGATCGTATTGATTCTTATCAACGAAAGACAGGATTAACCGAGGCTGTTCAAACAGGCGTAGGTCAACTAAATGGTATTCCCGTAGCAATTGGGGTTATGGATTTTCAGTTTATGGGGGGGAGTATGGGATCCGTAGTCGGGGAGAAAATCACCCGTTTGATTGAGTACGCTACCAATCAATTTATACCTCTTATTATAGTGTGCGCTTCGGGGGGGGCGCGCATGCAAGAAGGAAGTTTGAGCTTGATGCAAATGGCTAAAATATCGTCTGCCTTATATGATTACCAATCAAATAAAAAGTTATTGTATGTATCCATCCTTACATCTCCTACTACTGGTGGGGTAACAGCGAGTTTTGGTATGTTGGGAGATATTATTATTGCCGAACCAAATTCCTACATTGCATTTGCGGGTAAAAGAGTAATTGAACAAACATTGAATAAAACAGTACCCGAAGGCTCACAAGCGGCTGAATATTTATTCCAGAAGGGCTTGTTCGACCTAATCGTACCACGTAATCTTTTAAAAAGTGTTCTGAGTGAGTTATTTAAGCTCCACGCCTTCTTTCCTTTGAATTCCAATTCAATCAAGTAGAGCGCACTAAGTTCCATTTTTTGATTTGTAGCAAACTACTTGTTTGCTTATCGGAATCTTAGCTTATCGGAATCAAAGTAATATAAGAATGGGGTTTTCCTTGGTGACCTAAGATCTAATTGTAGAAAGAATCAAAAGTTCAAGTTGCGGATAACTCTTTTTTTACCTAGATTCCCGATTACTAATTAAGAAGTCTCTATCAACAAGATAAAAACGCGAGTTCTTTCTTTCGTGAAATTGGGCAAATAAAACATTAAATTCGAAGACAAGAACAAAACACAAAGAACTGAAGAAAAATGATAAAATGGATTATCATATGTATCTTTCATGTAGATAGATGAATAAGTCCATTTATTTAGTTCTACATTCCTTGGACTTATTCTATATCCTCACTTAGATACTTATATCTCGAATAAGATTTTTCAAATTCAATTAATTAATAATAACTACGAATTCATAATAATTACAATTATTAATTATAATTAGTATAAATAAAAAATATGATATTTAAAAAAAAATAAGAACAGGTACAAATAGTAAATCGAGGTACCCCATTTTATGACAACTTTCCACTTTCCCTCTATTTTTGTGCCTTTAGTAGGCCTAGTATTTCCGGCAATTGCAATGGCTTCTTTATTTCTTCATGTTCAAAAAAACAAGATTGTTTAGATCTGAGGGGACCCAATCTCATCTGTTTTTTTGAAACTTAGACTTGTAGCATAACACAGATATTTATTTCGGGAAATATGGCAGAACATGTGATTTCCGCCGAACATAAAGGAAAAAGCTCTTATGCCTGCAGAAAATGATCTATGAGTAACTGAATTCTAGCTAGTTTGAAATAGCTCGGGATTTCTGGATGCCTAAAATGTAAAGTTGGTGGATCTCTATGTATATATGTATATTGGGATCATATGAAGGGTATGTTATTATTTTAGATCTAACCAATTTGATGAATTACTCCTAAGGGTTCCCATCAAACTAGTGCTAGTTCACATTAAACTAGTGCTAGTTGATGAGAGTTCATTCGGAAACAAAAAAAGTAAAGTCAAAATAATTTGGGGTATTCTCTCAATTCTAATAAAATACAATCGGATCAAGTATGAATTGGCGATCAGAACATATATGGATAGAACTTAGAACGGGGTCTCGAAAACTAAGTAATTTTTGCTGGGCGCTTATCGTTTTTTTAGGTTCATTAGGATTCTTATTGGTTGGAACTTCCAGTTATCTTGGTAGAAATTTGATATCTTTTGTTCCGTCTCAGCAAATCCTTTTTTTTCCACAAGGGATCGTGATGTCTTTCTACGGGATCGCGGGTCTCTTTATTAGTTCCTATTTGTGGTGCACAATTTCCTGGAATGTAGGTAGTGGTTATGATCAATTCGATAGAAAGGAAGGAATAGTGTGTATTTTTCGTTGGGGATTTCCTGGAAAAAATCGTCGCATATTCCTCCGATTCTTTATAAAGGATATTCAATCCGTTAGAATAGAAGTTAAAGAGGGTATTTATGCCCGCCGTATCCTTTATATGGACATCAGAGGCCGTGGGGCTATTCCGTTGACCCGTACTGATGAGAATTTGACTCTACGAGAAATTGAACAAAAAGCTGCGGAATTGGCCTATTTTTTGTGCGTACCAATTGAAGTCTTTTGAGAAAAGGAGCTGGGCTGAAGAACGAATGCTTTTGCAGCAGGAGGGAAAAAATGCAAGAATCTCGTTTTTTCTATAACTAAGTGATACTTTAGATGCAGATAAATCATATCTTGTAAATTATTTTTCTTTTTGTCAATCGACCTTTTTTTATCCTTTCGTTTGTGTTCTTTACTAACCCATGGTGGGTTTTCTTAATAATGATAACCGGCCCATTTCTGTCTTGTTTTGCCGCTCATTTGATCATCACAATATCTTTCTCTCAATTATTCTATTCTTGAATATGGGGAATCGTTGGAATTTTTTTGAAATATTGTATTGGAAATTTTGATAGAAAAAGAGTTCTTTCGTCTCAAAATCTCAACAATATTCATTCCTGAAAGGACTTTTTTTGGTCATTCATCGAAAGGAAACACTTGTTTGGAATTTGATGAATTGAGATATCTGGAAACACGATTTTGTATTATTTCTTCAGTCGAACTCGAGGTGGAGTCTTAGTCTATTTCTGTATTCTTTCTAGATTAAAACAAAATCACAAATAAAATAAATTCAAAGGTTTGATACCTTGTCTAGAACTCATGTTTGAAATAAATATTTGATCACATAGAGTCGACAAATGAAATGGGTTAATTAAAAATGAACAGGTGAAAAATGGCAAAAAAAAAGCATTCACTCCTCTTTTGTATCTTGCATCTATAGTATTTCTGCCCTGGTGGATTTCTCTCTCATTTACTAAAAGTATGGAATCTTGGGTTACTAATTGGTCGAATACTGGTCAATCCGAAATTTTTTTGAATGATATTCAAGAAAAAAGTATTCTAGAAAAGTTCATAGAATTAGAGGAAATCCTCTTCTTGGAAGAAATGATCAAAGAATGCTCGGAGACACATCTACAAAAGTTTCCTATAGAAATCCACAAAGAAACGATCCAATTAATCAAGATACACGACGAGGATCGTATCCATACGATTTTGCACTTCTCGACAAATATAATCTGTTTTGTTATTCTAAGCGGTTTTTCTATTTTAGGTAATGAAGAACTTGTTAGTCTTAACTCTTGGGCTCAGGAATTCCTATATAACTTAAGTGATACAATAAAAGCTTTTTTGATTCTTTTATTAACTGATTTATGTATCGGATTTCATTCACCCCACGGTTGGGAACTAATGATTGGTTCTGTCTACAAAGATTTTGGCTTTGGTCATAATGATCAAATTATATCTGGTCTTGTTTCCACCTTTCCAGTTATTCTCGATACTATTTTTAAATATTGGATTTTTCGTTATTTAAATCGTGTATCTCCGTCACTTGTAGTTATTTATCATTCAATGAATGATTAATATGATCCACCGATATTAATCCAATTAAAATGTTTCTTACTTTGTAGTTCTACATAAGTATTAAAAACTTTCTATCGGGCGAATTTTCATACTATACTATAGTATTCTAGTAAAATGATTCCAATAAATAGCAGAATCGTGGACAGGGAACTACACTAGCGACCTACCCAATTTATTGTATAAATTTTCGGATCAATGATTAGACCATGCAAACTAGAACTACTTTTTCTTGGATAAAGGAACATATTACTCGATCTATTTCCGTATCGCTCATGATATATATCATAACTCGGACATCCATTTCAAGTGCATATCCCATTTTTGCACAGCAGGGTTATGAAAATCCACGAGAAGCGACTGGGCGTATTGTATGTGCCAATTGCCATTTAGCTAATAAGCCCGTGGATATTGAGGTTCCACAAGCGGTACTCCCCGATACTGTATTTGAAGCAGTTGTTCGAATTCCTTATGATAAGCAAGTGAAACAAGTTCTTGCTAATGGTAAGAAAGGGGGTTTGAATG